TTCCGCGACTCTACCACCCAGTCAATTCCGTTCCACTTAATCCTCATGACCACATATCTTTCCGGCTAAGTAATGGGAAACCCTTCTCCTGTTACATGAATCCAATTTTCATTTCATCCGAGAAAAGCCATCTTTTTCTCAACAATGTCTTTGCCATTTGATCCAATAGCCTTCCGTGAGCTAGGAACAGATTTGATAAATACTGATAACTCTCGGATCGAATATTAGAACGGGAAAATCCATTAGATAATGAACTATTGGTTCTAAGCCATCTCTGGCGATGAATCAAGAATTCGAAGTGCTTTTGTTTCCTATTCTTGAGAAACCAGCGTTTAGATAGAGATGGAAGAGGATCCATTTTGGCAGTAAGAATAAGAAGCCCCTTTAACATCTCTTCATCTTCATCTGCAAAGAATTCTCGATGTGAAAAGACAGAGACAAAGGGCTCATCTTTGAATAGGGAAAAGAGTGGATCCGGGGGGTCCCAAATGAATTGGCTTATTCGAAAAAAGCCTTGTTCTTTGGAAAATCTAGCTCGTGGCGGGTACTGCATGGTTTCACTCTGCAAGAACTCCGAATCCCCCTCTTGAAGCTCATCCTCCTCTTGACGCTCATCCTCCTCTTGAAGCTCATCCTCCTCTTGAAGCTCATCCTTTTCATCATAAAGGATCCCCCGACCGGCCCAATAGGGAAATCCCAATTCATTGGGCCTTTCGATACAATCAAATAGAAATTCCCAAGGGCGCCATATTCTAGGAGCCCAGTCTATGTGATCGAAGAAACCCTCCTCTATTTCCCCTTCTTCAAACTCCGATTCGTATTTTTGATAGAGAAATTTCTGATCAACGATAGAACAAGATCCATTTTGCATCATATATAAGGGATTCCTTGGTTCGGGCCGAAGAAGGAATTTCACTCGATCATTATCAAACCGACTGCAATCTCTTTCTGTCCGCGAGGATGCCATCAGAGCGCCTTCTATTTCTACTAGGCCATGAACTAGATCAGAATCATTCTCAACGAACCGATAAGAAGTGATCCTATTTTTTTCATCGGGTCCGGGTAGAGACCAAAGGTCTTGAGCGACCGATCCGGCAGAACAACTCAAAAGATAAAGAAGTATCGTTAATTTCTTCATGCTCGTTCCAAGTTCGAAGTACCATTTGTACAAATAAGGATCCCCTTCTTCACACAATTGCTTCTTTATATAGATAGATATAGGATCTAGGAGGCAATTTCCTAGAAGTACTTTTTGCACAACAGCCCTTCCTATCTGATAGAAAAGGATCCCGTGATCCTGAACCGGTATTACATGGGCTCGCAAATCCCAAGTTTGTCTATGAAGAGCAGATCTAATTGTATTAGTGTCTAGAATTGATTTCTTCTGTGTAATACTAATTGATAGGGCCTCATTGGCAAGTGCTACAAGATCTCGTGCATTGGAACCCATGGCTGTGGACCCGAATCGATTAGTATGGAACATTTTCTTTTCCAAGTGAAATCCCCTAGTATATGAAAGAGTGAAAAAGCGCTTTCGTTGTTGTGGAATAAGAAGCCTTCGTATCTTAATACATGTATTGAATTGATTCGGGGCTATTAGAGCGGGATCCACTTTTTGGGGAATATGAGTCGAAGCAATAACAAGAATATTTCTAGTAGAACATCTTTCACAATCCCTGGAGAGATAGTTCACTAATAGACCGAGGGATAAGTCCTTCGACTCATTCATATCCAGATCATGAATGTCTGGAATCCATATTATGCAAGGAGACATTGCTTTTGCTAATTCGAAGTGAAGGGTGATAAAAAATCGGTCTACTTCCGCCAGCAGTTCAATATTGGTGAACTCATTCATCACATCCTCAGCTAGCCACTCTATACGCCGCAACTCCCTATCAAGGTCACTAGTATCAATATCGTCACTAGCATCAATAGAGTCACTAGCATCAATAGAGTCACTAGCATCAATAGAGTCACTAACATCATAGTCACTCTCATCCCCCTCATCAAGAACCAACTCCCTAGGCTTGCTATCCGGGAACTTGTTCAGAAATACTGTAATGAAAGGAAGATAGGAGTTTGTCGTTAGGTATTTGACCAAATAGGATCGTCCGCTTCCTATAGAACCTATAACTAAAATACCCCTAGAGGGGGATAAGGCTAAGCGGAGCGAAAAGGGTTTTCCATGAGACGGGAAATGAAAACTATTAGCCCCACACGAAGTTTGTGAATAAGTGATTGTCTGATAATTAGCAAGAAATATCCGCCTTTCTGCTAAACAGGATGTATTGAACTCATAATTCATTAGATACTTTTGATGAATGTCAACTAAGTATCGTAAGTAAATTGCTCCCGGTTGTTCAATCATTTGATAAGCAGAGTCATTCTTTGATAAATGATCGCTATGAGTCAGACTCAATAGAATTTGATCAATACCTTTTTCTGCCGTTAAGGTGGAGATGGAGAACTGAACCAAGAAGTCTCTTTCTTTATCACTAAT